ATACTAATCTCAAAGATAATAAAAATTCTGATCAAAAAGACGAAATGGCTTTGATCCGTTATTCACAACAATCTGATTTTCGTCGAGAGATAATTAAAGGATCCATGCGTTCCCAAAGGCGTAAAACAGTAATTTGGGAATTTTTTCAAGCAAAAGTACATTCCCCCCTTTTTTTTGATAGAATAGATAAATTTTTTTTTTTTTCGTTTGATATATGGGGGCTAAAAAAAAAAATTATTAGAAATTTAATGTGGAAAAAAAAAAAAAAAAAAATTGAAAAAAAAGAAGAAGAACAATCAAAAATAGACGAGCAAAATCGGCTAGAAATTGCAGAAAATTGGGATAGCTTACTATTTGCTCAAGTAATAAGAAGTTTTATCTTAGTAACTCAATCTATTCTTAGAAAATATATTATATTACCTTTATTGATAATAATTAAAAATAGCGTCCGTATCTTATTATTTCAACCTCCCGAGTGGTCCGAGGATTTAAAAGATTGGAAACGTGAAATGCATGTTAAATGCACTTATAGCGGGGTTCAACTATCCGAAAGAGAATTTCCAAGAAACTGGTTAACAGATGGTATTCAGATAAAAATCCTATTTCCTTTTTATCTTAAACCTTGGCATAAATATAAATTTCAATCATCTCGGAAGACTCGACTAAAAAAAACAAAAGGCAAAGTAGAAAAAAACTATTTTTGTTTTTTAACAGTTTGGGGGGTGGAAGCTGAACTACCATTTGGTTCTGCCAAAAAAAAGCCACCTTTTTTTGAACCTATTTATAAAGAATTAAAAAAAAGAATAAAAAAACGCAAAACTAAGTCTTTTCTGGTTTTAAGTATTTTCAAAGAAAGAGCAACAATTTTCCTAAAAGTCGCAAAAGAAATAAAAAACTGGATTATTAAAAACGTTCTTTTTATAAAAGTAAAAATAAAAGACCTTTCAATTTCAAAACGAAATATAATTCCATTGTTTGGCCTGAGAGAAATATATGAATTAAATGAAAGTAAAAAAGATTCAATAATGAGTAATCAGACGATTCATGAACTATATGTTCAAAATAAATCCACGGAGTGGGTAAATTATCCACACAGAGGAAAAAAAAAAAAAAATTTGATTGATAGAATAAAGACAATAAGAAATCAAATAGAAGAAATTTCAAAAGAAAAACAAAACATAACTAATAGTTGTAACAAACCGCGTTATGGTTATAAAATAATTAAGTCATCAAAAAAAATTTGGCAGACATTAAAAAGACAAAATATCCGATTAATTCGTAAATATGTTTTTTTTATAAAATTTTGCATCGAACAACTGTCTATAGCTTTTTTTCTAGGTATCATTAATATTACAAGAATTACTACACAACTTTTTTTTGAATCAACAAAAACAATTATTGATAAATATATTTACAAGAATGAAGAAACCGGAGAAAAATTAAAAAAAAAAAAAACAAGTTTTGACCTATGCTCTTTATCACAAGCATATGTATTTTACAAATTATCAAAAATACAAGTTAATAACTTTTCAAAATTAAAGGCTGTTCTTGAATATAACATATGTATAACATCCTTTTTTGTTAAGAATAAAATAAAGGATTTTTTTCAAGAACAAGGAATCTTTCATTATGAATTAAAAGATAAAACATTTTTAAATTCCGAAGTAAATCAATGGAAAAACTGGTTACGAGGTCATTATCAATACAATTTACCTCGGGTTGCGTGGGCTAGATTAGTAACCCAAAAATGGAAACAGAAAATAAACCAAGACTCTCTAGTTATAAAGCCAAGTTTAACCAAAGAGGATTCATATGAAAAAAACAAAGTTGATAATTACAAAAAACAAAAAAAAATTGAGGCCGACTCGTTATTAAATCCAAAACAGAATTTAAAAAAAGATTATATATATAATCTTTTTTGCTACAAATCTATTCATTCTCCAGAAATTTTTTTTTTTGACATGTCTATAGGTATTACTCTAGATAATTTTTTAATCTCTTGTTTTATAAAAAAATATAATATTCGGGGTATGGGGGAAATCCAGCATAGAAAATATTTGGATTGGAGAATTCTCAACTTTTGGTTTAGAAAAAAATTAAATATTGAGCCCTGGGTTGATACCAACAGTAAAAAAAAAGATATTAAGACTAAAGTTCAGAATTATAAAAGAGTTGATAAAATACCTAAGACGGGTCTTGCGAATAAAAAAAGAAATCGTTTTGATTGGATGGGAATGAATGAAGAAATAATAAATCGTCGTATAACAAATTTTGAATTTTTTTTCTTTCCAGAATTTTTATTATTTTCTAGTACATATAAAAATAAACCGTGGGTCATACCAATTAAATTACTTCTTTTCAATTTTAATGAAAACAAAAATCTTAATAAAAAGATCGCTGGAAAGAAAAAAGGTTTTCTACCATCAAATGAAAAAAAATACCCTCGATTTTATAATCTAAATAAAGAAGAAAAAGAATCGTCGGGTCAAGGAGAGCTTGAATCAGATAAAGAAAAAAAACGAAATTATGAATCAGCTCTATCAATATCAAACCAAGAAAAAAATATTGAAGAAAATTATGTGGAATCGAAGATAAAAAAACGTAAAAATAAAAAACAATACAAAAGCAATACAGAAACGGAACTCGATTTATTTCTCACAAGGTATTCGCGTTTTCAATTGCGATGGAATTGTTTTTTTAATAAAAAAATTATCAATAATATAAAAGTATACTGTCTCTTGGTTAGACTAAAAAATCCAACCGAGATAGCGTTATCTTCTATTGAAAGAGGGGAGATGAGCCTAGACATTCTAATGATTGAGAAGAATTTAACTTTTGCAAAATTTATGAAAAAAGGAATTTTCATTATTGAACCTGTACGTTTGTCTGTAAAAAACGACGGACAACTTATTATATATAGAACCATAGGTATTTCATTGGTTCATAAAAATAAACAAAAAATAAGTAAAAGATACAAAAAAAAAATTGAAAAATCCATTATAAAATATAAAAACAAAACTGTAAATAAAAAAAAAAATAATTATGATTTCTTTGTTCCTGAAAATATTCTACCCCCTAAACGACGTAGAGAATTTCGAATTCTAATTTATTTCAACTTAAAAAAAAAAAATGCGAGGGATATAAATTCAAGATTTGATAAGAATATTCAAAACCGGACCACAGTTTTGCATAAAAAGAAAGATCTTGATAAGGATAAAAAAAACCTAATTAAATTAAAATCCTTTCTTTGGCCCAACTTTAGATTAGAAGATTTAGCTTGTATGAATCGCTATTGGTTTAATACTACTAGCGGAAATCGTTTCAGTATGATAAGAATACATATGTATACGCGATTTCAAATTAATTAATTATAGATCCTTTTTACTATATATAATATAAGTTACGGTATATGAAAATATAATATATAAGTTACGGTGTATGAAAATATAATATAACGGTGTATGAAAACAACTGTATGCACAAATATGAGGGATTGTTTGAAATTAAACCTTTATACATTAGATTAATTTAATCAATTACGTAGATACCAATCAGAGCGGATCCATAAATAAATTAAAAGAATCCTCTTTTTTAGATCTAAATTTAGACTTTTTTATAAAATTAAGAATTAAGAAGTTGTTAATTAAATTCATATACATATACTTGTACAAAAAAACTACCACTATTATTACTGATCAGTAAAACTCATATCTTTCAATTAATATTAAAAGGGGAAGGATTTATTTTTATGATAAAAAATGCATTCATTTCATTTCAAGAAAAAGAAGAAGAAAGCAGGGGATCTGTTGAATTTCAAGTATTCAGTTTCACTAATAAGATACGAAGACTTACTTCACACTTGGAATTGCACAGAAAAGATTATTTATCTCAGAGGGGTCTGCGAAAAATTCTGGGAAAACGTCAACGACTGCTGGCTTATTTGTCAAAAAAAAATAGAGTACGTTATAAAGAATTAATTAATCAGTTGAATATTCGGGAATTAAAAACTCGTTAAATTAAAAAATTGTGAATTAGTTAATTTTTTAGATATTGAATTTTTTGATAAACTTCTTTTTCAGCAATATAATTCATGCTAGAACGAATCAAGTAAAAACTTATGAAGAGACCAGTTACAGGAAAAGATTTTATGATAGTCAATATGGGACCTCACCACCCATCCATGCATGGTGTTCTTCGCTTAATTGTTACTCTAGATGGTGAGGATGTTGTTGACTGTGAACCCATATTGGGTTATTTACACAGGGGAATGGAAAAAATTGCAGAAAACCGAGCAATTATACAATATTTACCTTATGTAACGCGATGGGATTATTTAGCTACTATGTTTACAGAAGCAATAACAGTAAATGGACCAGAACAATTGGGAAATATTCAAGTTCCTAAAAGGGCCAGCTATATCAGAGTAATTATGCTGGAATTGAGTCGTATAGCTTCTCATCTGTTATGGCTCGGCCCTTTTATGGCAGATATTGGTGCACAGACTCCTTTTTTCTATATTTTCAGAGAACGAGAATTTATATATGATCTATTCGAAGCTGCCACCGGTATGAGAATGATGCATAATTTTTTTCGTATTGGAGGAATAGCGGCTGATTTACCTTATGGTTGGGTAGATAAATGCTTGGATTTTTGTGATTATTTTTTAACTGAGGTTGTTGAATATCAAAAACTGATTACACGAAATCCTATTTTTTTAGAACGGGTTGAAGGAGTTGGGATTATTGGTGGGGAAGAAGCAATAAATTGGGGTTTATCCGGACCAATGCTACGCGCATCCGGAATACCATGGGATCTTCGTAAAGTTGATCGTTATGAGTCTTACGATGAATTTGAGTGGGAAATTCAATGGCAAAAACAAGGGGATTCATTAGCTCGTTATTTAGTACGACTTAGCGAAATGACAGAATCCATAAAAATTATTCAACAGGCTCTGGAAGGACTTCCGGGAGGTCCCTATGAGAATTTAGAAAGCAGAGGCTTTGATAAAAAAAGGAATCCAGAATGGAATGATTTTGAATATCGATTCATTAGTAAAAAACCTTCTCCTACTTTTGAATTATCGAAACAAGAACTTTATGTAAGAGTTGAAGCCCCAAAAGGGGAGTTGGGAATTTTTCTTATAGGAGATCAAAGTGGTTTTCCTTGGAGATGGAAAATAAGACCACCGGGTTTTATTAATTTGCAAATTCTTCCTGAACTAGTTAAAAGAATGAAATTGGCTGATATTATGACGATACTTGGTAGCATAGATATAATTATGGGAGAAGTTGATCGTTAAAATGATAATTTATGCAACAGAAGTACAAACTATAAATTTTTTTGTTAGATTGGAATCTTTAAAAGAGGTCTACGGACTCATATGGATGTTTGTCCCTATATTTTCTCTTGTATTGGGAATCATAACGGGTGTACTAGTAATTGTGTGGTTAGAAAGAGAAATATCTGCAGGAATACAACAACGTATTGGACCTGAATACGCCGGCCCGTTGGGAATTCTTCAAGCCCTAGCCGATGGGACAAAACTACTTTTCAAAGAAGATATTCGTCCAGCTAGAGGAAATACTCTTTTATTTAGTATTGGGCCGTCAATAGCAGTTATCTCCATTTTACTAAGTTATTCAGTAATTCCCTTTAGCAATCACCTTGTTTTAGCGGATCTCAATATAGGTATTTTTTTATGGATTTCCATCTCAAGTATTGCTCCTATTGGACTTCTTATGTCAGGATATGGATCAAATAATAAATATTCTTTTTTAGGTGGTCTGCGAGCTGCTGCCCAATCGATTAGTTATGAAATACCATTAACTCTATGTGTTTTATCAATATCTCTACGTGTGATTCGTTGAAACAGAAACATTTTTACTATTACGTTTCTTCTAGACGAATAAGTTAAAAAACGGAATATATATATTTATTTGTCGGGTTAATCTTAATAAAAGGAATTTGATAGTTATATATGAGTGAAAAAAACTGCTCAGAAATTAGCAGTAAAAATAAAAATTGAGTCTCATTTCCTATGTACAAAGGTTAAACATAAATAAACATAAGCGTAATAACCGCTTTACCCCAAGGTTGGTTGATTAGTCATCCTGGCTTGAAGCGGGTTCAAAATATTAACCGTATGGCGTTTTCACTATCAGTTATATAGATTAACATACATGTATTACAAAGTGAGCGGCAATTAGGTAAAAGTGAGTGGATGGTTAGAAACACCAAAATACACAAAGAATTTGTAATAGAGATTAACCAAATTGAAAAGGATATTTATGCATAACATAAGATAACAAAAAAAGAAGGTTAATTGGGGCTTGAAATTAGTAGAAATGATCAAACAGTACTCCCAAAGATTCCGATTCAGAGTATGCTCCTATCCACCGATAAATGTAATGACTATCAGAAACGAAATAATCCTTTATTTTTTAAGTCCACCAACTTTTTTATAAAAAAGAAAGAAGAATAGGAACGAAACAAGGATATTTTTTTTCATATATTTCGAAAATAAAATATAATTTGTGTCATGAATAATAAACTAAATAGGATGTCTAATTCTTTTTCGTAATTGAAAAACACGAAGGGATGAAAGACCTATTTTTTTTACAAGGAGTATTTTATTAAAGGATTAAGTTATTACTCAACAAATATAAATTAAAATTTGTAAAGGATGAGATGAATTCCGAAGCGCTTTTTTATTCTTATAATTTGAGCAGACAGAATTCCATTGGTATAATTCGGGACCCCAGATATATTTATATTTAATCTATTTTAGAACACATCATACCCATCTAAATAATACTAATCTGGTCCTTAGATTTATTTATGGCCCCCGAGGAGCCGTATGAGGCGAAGACCTCATGTACGGTTTTGTAATAGCGGTGAGAATAGTAATGTTATCACCGACTAGGATTATCTAACAGTTTAAGTACAGTTGATATAGTTGAGGCACAATCAAAATATGGTTTTTGGGGGTGGAATTTGTGGCGTCAACCTATAGGTTTTATCATTTTTCTAATTTCTTCCCTAGCAGAATGCGAGAGATTACCGTTTGATTTACCAGAAGCGGAAGAAGAATTAATAGCAGGTTATCAAACTGAATATTCAGGTATCAAATTTGGTTTATTTTACGTTGCTTCTTATCTAAATCTATTAATTTCCTCATTATTTGTGACAGTTCTATACTTGGGCGGTTGGAATATTTCTATTCCGTATATATCTATTCTGGAGCTATTTGAAAGGGATCAAACTTTTGGAACAACAATTGGTATCTTTATTACATTAGCTAAAACTTATTTGTTCTTGTTCGTTTCTATCGCAACAAGATGGACTTTACCTAGGCTAAGAATGGATCAACTACTAAATCTTGGATGGAAATTTCTTTTACCTATTTCCCTTGGTAATCTATTATTAACAACTTCTTTCCAACTCTTTTCACTCTAAATTGAAAATGAATCCAACATATTCATTACTTGTTTTAAACAAGAGAAAGAAATAAAGATAAAATTATTCATAGATAATTACAATATGCTTCCTATGATAACCGGGTTCATGAATTATGGTCAACAAACCCTACGAGCTGCAAGGTATATTGGTCAAGGTTTCATGATTACCTTATCCCACACAAATCGTTTACCTGTAACTATTCAATATCCCTATGAAAAATTAATAACCTCGGAACGTTTCCGCGGGCGAATCCATTTTGAATTTGATAAATGCATTGCTTGTGAAGTATGTGTTCGAGTGTGTCCTATAGATCTACCCGTTGTTGATTGGAAATTGGAAACTAATATTCGAAAAAAACGATTGCTTAATTACAGTATTGATTTTGGAATTTGTATATTTTGTGGTAATTGTGTTGAATATTGTCCAACAAATTGTTTGTCAATGACTGAAGAATATGAATTTGCAACTTATGATCGTCACGAATTGAATTATAATCAAATCGCTTTGGGTCGTTTACCAATGTCAGTAATTGACGATTACACTATTCGAACAATCTTGAATTCACCTCAAACAAAAAATGGGTAAACCCATTAAGTTTATTAAAATAAAGAATTCAAAAATTTTGAATTATATAAATAATTTAATTAAAAACTTGTATTATATTTATATAATAACATTAAGTATTAAGGCTCATTCTTTTAATATAAAAAATTTGTAATTACTTTCTTGAAATAGATAGGTTGAAAATACACTTTTAGTATAAAAAGAGAAACTGTCTAATAATTGTATCTACATAAATTAATATCCATTAGATTCTAATTTAACTCTATTAGAAACATATAAAAAAAAATTCCCCGGTTAAATTAATAAGGTCATGAAAAGGGTTTCGATTTTTTCTTATTTTAATAATATAATGGATTTGCCTGGACCAATACATGATTTTCTTTTAGTTTTTCTGGGATCCGGTATTATAGTAGGGGGTCTGGGAGTGGTATTACTTCCCAACCCAATATTTTCAGCCTTTTCCTTAGGATTTGTTCTTGTTTGTATATCTTTATTGTATATTCTATCAAATTCCCATTTTGTAGCTGCTGCACAACTCCTTATTTACGTGGGGGCCATAAATGTTTTAATCATATTTGCTGTGATGTTCATGAATGATTCAGAATATTCCACAAATTTCAATCTGTGGACCGTTGGGAATGGGATTACTTCATTGGTTTGTACAACTATTCTTTTTTCATTAATTTCTATTATTCTCGATACGTCATGGTACGGGGTTATTTGGACTACAAGATTAAACCAGATTCTAGAGCAAGATTTAATAAGTAATAGTCAACAAATAGGAATTCATTTATCAACAGATTTTTTTCTTCCATTTGAACTCATTTCAATAATTCTTTTAGTTGCGTTGATAGGTGCAATTTCGGTGGCTCGTCAATAAAAAACGTTCGAATTTGTAAAGACTAAATAAAACTTTGTGTATGTTATGATATTTTTTTCGTTCATTCAATTAAATTTGATTAAATACTATTTCATATTTTAAATATATATTTTTATATTTGATATATATTTGAAAATTTTTTACCTAAATATATTTTTTATTAGTACTTTTTTGTTATATTCTAGTTGATTGAATCCGGTTAATTATTTGAAATGAATCAAAATTGATAAGGAGTTGCTCAATGATACTCGAACATGTACTTGTTTTGAGTGCCTATTTATTTTTGATTGGTCTTTATGGATTGATCACGAGTCGAAATATGGTTAGGGCTCTTATGTGTCTTGAACTTATACTCAATGCAGTTAATATGAATTTCGTAACATTTTCTGATTTTTTTGATAATTCCCAACTAAAGGGGGATATTTTTTGCATTTTTGTTATAGCAATTGCAGCCGCTGAAGCAGCTATTGGATTAGCTATAGTTTCGTCAATTTATCGTAACAGAAAATCAACTCGTATCAACCAATCGACCTTATTAAATAAGTAGCATAAATAAAAAAATTATAGATTTAAATTTGCATATATATATATATATATAATAGGTTATGACTTACTAGATTTTATTTGTGAAAATATAAGAAATCAAAGTATTTTAGCCCCTTTTTTTAATCAATTGAGCTATAATTCATTACAAAAATTTTATTAAAGGAAATCATTGCTTCATCTAGTATTTTAATATATCATTAAGTTAGAAGTTTACTAGATTGAAAATTTATGACATTCAAAAAACTATAGATCCTATGTCACATTCAGTAAAAATTTATGATACCTGTATAGGATGTACTCAATGTGTCCGAGCATGCCCTACAGACGTATTAGAAATGATACCTTGGGATGGATGTAAAGCTAAACAAATAGCTTCCGCTCCGAGAACCGAGGACTGTGTTGGTTGTAAGAGATGTGAATCTGCCTGTCCAACGGATTTTTTGAGCGTTCGAGTTTATTTATGGCATGAAACAACTCGAAGCATGGGTCTAGCTTATTGATACGTTACCAAAAACCTCATTTGAATAAATTTGGAATACATTTTATTTTTTTTTATTGACAAGTACTCGTACTCAAAAAAGTTAAATTATATTTTTTATTTATATATTTTTTTGAGTACGCGTTCTTTGGACCTGGTGTATCTTGTCTTTACCACGAACGATTTTCCTTGGTTAACAATAATTGTTGTTTTTCCAATATCTGCTGGTTCGTTAATGTTATTTCTCCCGCATAGGGGAAATAAAGTAAATAAATGGTATACTATATGTATTTGTATCTTAGAACTTCTTCTAACGACCTACGCTTTTTGTTATAATTATAAAATGGACGATCCATTAATTCAACTGGCCGAAGATTATAAATGGATCAATTTTTTTAATTTTTACTGGAGAATGGGAATAGATGGACTTTCTATAGGAACAATTTTACTGACGGGATTTATTACTACTTTAGCTACTTTATCGGCTTTTCCTGTTACTCGGGATTCCCGATTATTCTATTTCCTGATGTTAGCAATGTACAGCGGTCAAATAGGATCATTTTCTTCTCGGGATCTTTTACTTTTTTTCATCATGTGGGAATTAGAATTAATTCCCGTTTATCTACTTTTATCAATGTGGGGTGGAAAGAAACGTCTGTATTCAGCTACAAAATTTATTTTATACACTGCAGGAAGTTCTATTTTTTTATTAATAGGAGTTTTAGGTATAAGTTTATATGGTTCGAACGAACCAACATTAAATTTAGAATTATTAGCCAATCAATCCTATCCTGTCACACTCGAAATACTATTTTATATTGGATTTCTTATTGCTTTTGCCGTCAAATCACCGATTATACCTTTACATACTTGGTTACCTGACACCCACGGCGAGGCACATTACAGTACCTGTATGCTTCTCGCTGGAATCTTATTAAAAATGGGAGCGTATGGGTTGGTTCGAATCAATATGGAATTATTACCTCATGCTCATTCTATGTTTTCTCCTTGGTTGATGGTAGTCGGTACAATCCAAATAATTTATGCAGCTTCAACATCTCCCGGTCAACGTAATTTAAAAAAGAGAATAGCCTATTCTTCTGTATCTCATATGGGTTTTATAATTATAGGTATTGGTTCTATAACGGACCCTGGACTTAATGGAGCTATTTTACAAATAATCTCTCATGGATTTATTGGCGCTGCACTTTTTTTCTTGGCAGGAACTAGTTATGATAGAATTCAGCTTGTTTATCTTGATGAAATGGGTGGGATGGCTATCTCCATTCCAAAGATATTTACAATGTTTACTATCTTATCGATGGCTTCCCTTGCATTACCGGGCATGAGTGGTTTTGTTGCAGAATTAATCGTTTTTTTTGGAATAATTACCAGCCAAAAGTATTTATTAATTTCAAAAATTTTAATTATTTTTGTAATGGCAATTGGAATGATATTAACTCCTATATATTTATTATCTATGTCACGCCAAATGTTCTATGGATACAAGTTAATTAATGTCAAAAACCTTTCTTTTTTTGATTCTGGACCCCGAGAGTTGTTTCTTTCAATCTCTATTCTTCTACCCATAATAGGTATTGGGATTTATCCTGATTTTGTGCTCTCATTAGCAAGTGACAAGGTCGAATCCATTTTATCTAATTATTTTTATGGATAGTTTTCAGGAAATAAAAAAAACGCATTAAACTTAATTGTAATCAGAAGTCTTTAGTCTTTGTATTGTGAGAACCTTTTGAATCAAGTAGTACAATGATTCAAAAGGTTCCTTATTATTTACTACTAAAAACTAAATTAGATTTCTTAACTTAATATGAAGTTATATATAGATGCTATTCTTTTTTATTTGGATTCCTTTCTTTTTTTTTTGTTAATGTTTTATTTAATTCGACGTAAATGAACCATAACTATGTAAACCTATTCCTAAAAGATTGACGCCAAAATAGCATATCCAAATTAAAAGAAAGCCTATAGAAGCCACAATTGCAGAATTTATACCCCTAACATTCCTATTTGTTTTAATATGTAAATAAGTTGCGAATATGGTCCAAGTAATAAACGCCCAAGTTTCTTTTGGATCCCAATTCCAATATGAACCCCACGTCTCATTAGCCCATACAGCTCCTGAAAGAATGCCGACGGTTAATAAAATAAATCCAAGACTAATAATACGAAAACTCCAAAAATCTAATTGTTCAATCAATTGATACCTATAATAATTTCGAGAAAAACTAAAATTAATGTTTTGTTGTAGTAAAATAGAATTTCTTTCATTTATGTCGTAAAGTACATAAAAAGAAAAGAATTCATTTAATAAATTCTTTTTTTTTATATTCTTTTTAAAAAAAGTAGGGCCAACTTTGCGAAATGTAATGACTAGAAGAGCTGTTGATAATAATGATCCGCATAACAGAGCGCCATAGCCTAATATCATCATACTTACGTGCATCATTAACCACTGGGACTGGAGAGCTGGTAATAATATTCCAGACTGAGGCATTTTGTTTAAAAGACCTGAAGTAGCAAAACCCTGAATCAAAATAGCACTTGGCGCAGTTATTGCATTTAGGTGCTTTTTTTGTTTTTTATTAAAATAGGAAACAATATGAATAATTGAAAAAGCCCACGAAAGAAAAATTAATGATTCATATAAATTACTTAATGGAAAATGCCCTGAATAAATCCAACGGGTGAATAATAATCCTGTTATACCAAAAAACGTAATTACGATTCCTTTATCTGATGAATCAAAAAATCCTATGATTTCATCTAAATTAACTAATAAAGTTAAAAAATAAATTGTCAGTACAATTGAAACGACAGAAAAAGATATATGAGTTAATATATGCTCTAAAATTGAAAAAATCATAAAAAATTTGTTAAAAATTAATAAATTAATATTAGGTTTTACCCTATTTTCGAAAAAGTCGGGTATTAGTTTGATTATAAAACTTATAATATCTCTTTTATAAGATCTTATGCCGCTACTCGGACTCGAACCGAGATGCTATAGCACTGCTTCCTAAGAGCAGCGTGTCTACCAATTTCACCATAGCGGCAACTTGTTCAAAACAATACTAACAAGTTTTTATTCAATCGTCGAGATTAAAATTTAAATAAAGAGGCCAATTCAATGGAATTTACAATTGATTTCATGAATAAAACTTGTTTAATTTTTTTAAATTTACTTTTTGTACTTTATTTTTTTTCTAGGATACAATGAAAAATGTAACTAAATTAAAAGTAGTTGGGACTTCAACCCCAAAGACAAAACTTATAAATAAAAAATGCTTTTTCTAAAAATTAAAACTTCGCCAAAATCCTTAGAAATTTTAAATAAAATAAGATTTGCCTAATTGCTGAAGAGAAAAAATAATAATTATCAAAATATCTATTTTGCTGCATCTTTTTATATTGTACAAACAGTACAAACATAAGATTTTTTTATCACTTAAAAATCATATCATATATTATTATTTATTATTATCTAATATTAACTTGTTGTGGATAGATGCTTTTATAAATTTGATTCCAAGTAAATAATATAACAATTCAGAAAAATAAGAATTACGAAAGGTATAAATTTAAAATTTTTTCACTTAGAATTAATTAATTTGCGGAACCTATTTATTTCGCTTAAAGATCTTGTATTTATTCCTCGTTAAGAGGAAATACAAGATCTTTTTTTATTTTTGCATCAAGTTATTGATGGGGAAAATAAGAATACCCTTTTTGGAAATAAAAAAAATAAATGTGAACCTTTCTTTTTATCTATATATTTGCTTTTTTTTCCTCTTTTGGTTCCTATTTATTTTTTTATGTATTCTAAAAAAATTTGTTTTTTTAGGTATAATAATTATTATAATGTTTTTTATTTATTTTTTTGTACAAAAAAACTTTTTGAATTACCTGTAGAAAGTGATTTACCTAACGAAAAAGCTTTCAACGATGTCCAATATCCCTTCCTTTTCCAAATTTTTTTACGAATACGCTTTTTCGAGATAGAAGTACGTTTTTTTGGAACTGCCATTCAAAAATTAAAAAAGTTTTTCAGTGGTATAATTGGATGTCAAAGACATTTATTATGCTATTCTTTCGTACTCCGTATTGAGTTTTTTTCTTTAAAATTTTATTATATATTATTTTCAAAACAAAAAAGACATTCAAAAGTTTAAAACCCGACGGTTTTTTACTTTTTTTATAAATTTTGATTATTAAAATTTAATTTTATTTAACGTTTGAAATCCGTACGAGAGTGCTCATTTAATCAATCTATCAGCATAGATTGATTAAATTATCAATAAAATTCTGAAATTTCTTCACTTCATATGTAAAAAAAATATCGATTATAATAATCTTTCTTGAAAAAAAAAAAGATCACTTAGTGTATTGGAAGACAATCACTAAATTCCATAATTCAAATTAATTCCTTAATAATTATAAATAATCAAACCCAAATAATTTTTTTTATGTAAAGTTTTTTATTATATAATTAATACGAAGTATTTTTTTTGTCGTGTAAATCTTTGTTCTATTCTTAATATATGTATATAAATTATTGTAATACGGAATTATAATTAAATTTTTCTGTATCTGCATAAAATAAAAATTTTATTTAGTAGTAATAAAAAAAGACAAATAATTTTTTTGGTAGTAACTTAGTAATATTATTTAATCACTTTTAATTTTTTTATTTTAATATATATTTCTTTTCAAAGATTTATTAAGGATTATACTAATTCGAAAAAAAAAATTATATTTCGGTTTGAACTCGCGTTCTTTTTTATTGCCCCCTTTGAAAAAATATATATATATATATACAAACCAGTGAAAAAGAAATAAAAAATTTAAGAATAAAATAAAAAGGGTTTTTTATTTTATGGAACATACATATCAATATTCATGGATCATACCTTTCATTCCACTTCCAGTACCTGTTTTACTAGGAGTTGGACTTCTACTTTTTCCGACAGCAACAAAAAACCTTCGGCGTATGTGGACTTTTCTGAGTATTTTTTTGTTAAGTATAGTTATGATCTTTTCACTCTATCTATCT